ATGCGTTGGTTATTTTCAACAAACCATAAAGATATTGGTACTTTATATATTTTATTTGGAATATGATCCGGATTGGTAGGAACTGCTTTAAGATTACTTATTCGAGCTGAATTGGGCCAACCGGGAGCATTACTTGGTGACGATCAGTTATATAATGTGATTGTAACAGCTCATGCTTTTGTTATAATTTTTTTTCTTGTTATACCTATAATAATTGGTGGGTTTGGAAATTGATTGGTTCCATTAATACTAGGAGCTCCAGATATGGCTTTTCCGCGATTAAATAATATAAGTTTTTGACTTTTACCCCCAGCTTTATTATTATTACTTTCATCAGCTGCAGTAGAAAGAGGGGTTGGGACAGGATGAACAGTTTATCCTCCTTTATCTGGTAATTTGGCTCACGCCGGTGGTTCTGTGGATTTAGCAATTTTTTCTCTTCATTTAGCTGGTGCTTCTTCTATTTTAGGTGCTGTAAATTTTATTACTACAATTATTAATATACGATGACGAGGGATACAATTTGAACGATTACCATTATTTGTATGATCTGTAAAGATTACGGCAATTTTATTATTATTATCTTTGCCAGTATTGGCAGGAGCTATTACTATACTTTTAACTGATCGAAATTTTAATACTGCTTTTTTTGATCCTGCAGGAGGTGGAGATCCTATTTTATATCAACATTTGTTTTGATTCTTTGGTCATCCTGAGGTGTATATTTTAATTCTTCCTGGATTTGGAATGATTTCTCATATTGTAAGTCATTATTCTGCTAAAAAAGAAACTTTCGGTACACTCGGTATAATTTATGCAATGTTAGCTATTGGGGTTTTAGGTTTTATTGTTTGAGCACATCATATATTTACAGTGGGTATAGACGTAGATACACGGGCGTATTTTACAGCTGCTACTATAATTATTGCTGTTCCTACAGGTATTAAAGTCTTTAGTTGATTAGCTACTATTCATGGAGCTAAGATCAAGTATGAAACTCCAATGCTTTGAGCTTTAGGGTTTATTTTTTTATTTACTGTTGGTGGTTTAACAGGAATTGTATTATCAAATTCTTCTTTAGATATTATATTACATGATACATATTATGTAGTAGCTCATTTTCATTATGTTTTATCAATAGGGGCTGTATTTGCTTTATTTGGTGCTTTTAATTATTGATTTCCATTATTAACTGGAGTTACATTACATTCTCGATGAACTAAGGCTCATTTTTATATTATGTTTTTGGGTGTAAATGTAACTTTTTTTCCTCAACATTTTTTAGGTTTAAGTGGGATGCCTCGGCGGTATTCGGACTACCCTGATTGTTACACTAAGTGAAATGTAATTTCTTCTGTCGGTTCAATAATTTCATTCGTAGCTGTTTTATATTTTATAGTAATTGTATGAGAAGCTTTAGTATCACAACGAAGTGTGATTTGAAGAACTCATTTAAGTACTGCTTTAGAATGAGATAATATTTTACCTAGAGATTTTCATAATGCTCCAGAGACTGGAGCGTTGGTTTTAAGTTAGTTTATAAATTTATAAGATATGAGTCTATGAGGCCAATTAGGATTTCAAGATGCTGCCTCTCCTTTAATAGAAGAGCTAATTTTTTTCCATGATCATGCTATAATAATTTTGGTGATAATTATCAGCTTAGTCGGATATGCTGCAGTATCACTAATAACTAGTAAGTTTACCTGTCGGTCTCTTGTCGAAGGACAAGAAATTGAGACTGTCTGAACTATTGTTCCAGCTATTATTTTAATTTTTTTGGCTCTTCCCTCTTTACGGTTATTATATCTTTTAGATGAGGTTGGAGATTGTAGTCTTACGTTAAAAAGAATTGGACATCAATGATATTGAAGTTATGAATATTCTGATTTTTTAGATATCGAGTTTGATTCTTATATAATTCCAACTAATGAATTAGAAAGAGGAGATTTTCGATTACTCGAAGTAGATCATCGAATTGTCCTTCCTACTCAAACAGATATTCGAGTTCTTGTTACTTCTGCGGATGTAATTCATTCGTGAACTGTACCATCGTTGGGGGTAAAAGCTGATGCAATTCCAGGACGATTAAATCAACTTAGTTTTTATATTAAATACCCTGGAGTATTTTATGGTCAGTGTTCAGAAATTTGTGGGGCTAATCACTCATTTATACCAATTGTAGTAGAAGCTATTCCTCTAGAAAATTTTATGAAATGAGTAGTTCATGTTTCTGAATAAATTATAAGAAATTAGTTAAAACATAATATAAAATTGTCGGTTTTATGTCGCTAATAAAATTTAGTATTTCTTACATGCCTCAGTTGTCTCCTCTTAATTGAATCTTTCTATTTTTATTATTTTGAATTGCAGTTTTAACAGTATCTGTTTTGATTTGATGATCAAAAAAGATTTTATATTTAACAAAAACATCGGACGCTATAAGTGCTGAAGAAAATAAATGAAATTGATAAGAATGCTAGTTGATATTTTTTCTTCTTTTGATGATAGAAATCAGGTTTTTATATCTATATATTTTTTAATATGAATTTTTTCTCTAGTTGTAATTTTAATTTTTAGTTCTAGATATTGGGTTGCTTCTCCAAGATGACTTGCTTTTATTAATTTGTTTAAAGATACGGGCTCATCTCAAGTTTTTCGTTCTTTTGGATTAAATTTAGGAGGATTCTTAAATGTAGTAACAGGTTTATTTCTATTTTTGATTTTTATAAACTTAAGTGGGCTAATTCCTTATGTTTTTAGACCGACAAGTCATTTAGCTGTATCTTTATCTTTGGGACTACCTTTGTGACTTTCATTAATTGTCTCTGCTATTTTTTTTAATCCTAGCTCTGTTGTTGCTGGATTATTACCGATAGGAGCTCCTGCTCCGTTAAATCCATTTCTTGTAATTATTGAGACAGTGAGTATCTTAGTTCGTCCTATTACTCTTTCTGTACGACTAACAGCGAATATAAGGGCGGGGCATATTGTCTTAACTTTGATTGGGAATTATTTAACTGCCAGGTTTTTTGCATCTGGCGTTTTTTCTATACTTCTATTAGTTAGTGTTCAAGTTTTTTATACAATTTTTGAATTTGGTATTAGAATAATTCAAGCATATATTTTTTGTTTATTAATTACTCTATATTCAGATGAACATCCTCATTAATATGGATAATTAAAACTCAAAAATAAGATTAATTTGTAAAAGAACTTTAGTTCATTTTTGGGGTATGAACCCAACAGCTTATTATTTAGCTTATTTTACATTTGTTGAGGAAATTTAATTCCGTTAATAGATCTACAGTCTACCGCTTGTAACTCAGCCATCAAACAAAAAACTTACTAGAAGGTTAGCTTCATTTTTGAACTTGCAATTCAACGTTTTATATAAACTATAGTAGGTCAAGATTTAAAAATTCTTTTTTATTTTAGGCTTTGAAGGCCCAGAGTTTATTTAACTTAAAATCTTACCAGAAGGGTTTGACCCTTTCTTAAGAAATCAAAATTCTTCGTGCCCAAACACCGCTATGTAAATTGTATCTCTTTTAAATTTTATTAATCTTTTTACTTGGAAGGCAAATGTACTATAGCATACTCAAGAGATATATTTCTAATAATATACTTTATTCTTTTAGAACGAAAATCTAACGTGCTTATACACTCTAGAAACTCTTTTCTTTTCTAAAATGGTTTATAAAAATAATTATAAATATAAGAAAACAGATTAATTTATTTTTATAAATAAAGCTTGGCTCTGACTTAAAAATATAGCATTAGCAAAGGAATACACATGGTTTTGGTTGATAGTAGTGAGGCTTAAAAACAAACAAAATATAGCAGAAAGCATTTTTTTGTTTGTTTTTAAAGGTATTATTTTATAAATAATTCCAAGATTGTACCACTATACACCAGTGTCAAATATTAATATAGGAGTGAAAGCTCGCTTTAGATTAGCTAAGAGATTTGGTTAATTTGGTGCCAGCATCCGCGGTTAGACCAAAAAATCAAGCTATATAATATAGGTAAAAAGATAGTTAAACTAAAACTTGGTTTCAAGATTTTTTATTTAGAAGTAAAATTTGAGAATAAAAAATTATTTTAGTTGTAGCCTAAATGTTGAAGCTATGATAATTTAGAAATAAACTAGGATTAGATGCCCTATTATCCTAAATTGTAAATTTATATAATTATATATTACCAGAGTACTACGAGTTCAAAAAACTTAAAACTCAAAGGGCTTGGCGGTACTTCATACCCTTTAGGGGAACCTGTCTCGTAATCGACAATCCACGTTACACCTTACCTTATTTAGTAACTCAGTTTGTATACCGTTGTCGTTCAGGTAACTTTTAAAAATATAGAAGTTAGCAAAAAAGAAATTAATCTTAGACGTCAAATCAAGGTGCAGCCTATAAAAAGGAGAGGATGGGTTACAATTAATAATTATAATTACGGAATAAAGATTTAAACACTTTATGAAGGAGGACTTGAAAGTAAAAATTTATAGATAAAATTTTTGAATTCGGCTCTGAAGTGTGCACACATCGCCCGTCGCTCTCGTTGAAAAATGAGATAAGTCGTAACATAGTAGGAGTAATGGAAATTGCTCCTGGATGAAAAATGTAGCATAAATATTAAATGCAATTCACTTACACTGAATAGATACTTTAATAAAAGTCATTTTTATAAAAAAATTAGATTTAATTATATATGTGTTTAATATTAAGAAACATCTATTAATAATGTAAAGGAGATTGAAAATTTATATTTATTAAATCTTTTAAGTACTGTAAAGGAAGATTCTAATTTAAATAAAAGTAATGCTAAATGCATGTACCTTTTGTATCATGGTTTAGCTAGATATATTTTTAATATTTAAAGTTCTCGAAACCTAATGAGCTATCCTTATTTTTTATATTAGTATATAGAAATTAGATGTAGCAAAATCTTTTTCAAAAATAAGGATAGAAATGAAATTTTATTCGCATTAGATGATAGCTAGTTTTTCTCAAGAGATATAGAAGTATCTAGGTCTGTAATATAAATTTAGAATTCTTACTAAATTTAATATAACAGACTTATCAATTTTTTAAGGATAAGCTTAAAAAATTAATAAGCATTTAACTTTTCTTAAAATTTAGGCTTGAAAATAGCCAGAATATTAAAGTTTGTTATAATTTATTTAACTTAAAAGAGAAAGATATATATGCTATTGAATATAGAGAAAAGTTATCATAAACTGAAAGGATAAATATTAATGCTAAAATGAGTATTTATATAATTTGCTTTCTGATCATACTAAAAGTCAGAATTAAACAATAAAATATTAAAAAGAATTTTCGCGAAGGAACTCGGCAAATATTGCTCTGCCTGTTTATCAAAAACATGGCTCCTTGAAATATTTTGATAAGGAGTCGGACCTGCCCAGTGATTTTAAATTTAACGGCCGCGGTACCCTGACCGTGCAAAGGTAGCATAATCATTTGCCCTGTAATTGAGGGCTAGTATGAATGGTTTGACAAGAGTAATACTGTCTCCGCAAAAATTTCCAGAATTTATTTTCTAAGTGAAGAATCTTAGATAAAATTAAAAGACAAGAAGACCCTATCGAGCTTGAAATATATTTACAAAATAAAAAGAATAACTTAATATTTTCGATTGTAAAAAATTTTGGTTGGGGCGACTAAAGAACAAACAAAGCTTCTTTCTAATAACTTAACTTATAAGTAATGATCCGTTATTATAACGATTAAAAGAATTAGTTACCGTAGGGATAACAGCATAATCTTTTTTGAGAGTTCTAATCGAAAAAAGGGTTTGTGACCTCGATGTTGGACTAGAATATCCTGAAAGATGCAGAAGTCTTCAAGGGTTGGTCTGTTCGACCATTAAAATTCTACATGATCTGAGTTCAGACCGGCGTGAGCCAGGTCAGTTTCTATCTTTAATTATAATTTTAAATTTAGTACGAAAGGACCAATTTAGAGTAAAAATTACAAATATAGATGAACTATAATTAGTAAATTAATTTATATTTAAATATAAAAATGGCAGATAAGTGCATTAGGTTTAAGCCCTAAACATAAAGATGAAAGTTCTTTTTTTTATAATAAAGGTGGCAGAAAAATGCATTAGGCTTAGGACCTAAATATAAAGATGTTAGTTCTTTTCTTTATACATGTATCTTTCTATTATTTCTTCCTTATTAACTTATGTTTGTGTATTACTAGCGGTCGCTTTTTTTACTCTTTTAGAACGTAAGGGTTTGAGTTATATTCAAATTCGTAAAGGACCCAATAAAGTTGGTGTGGCTGGACTTCCTCAGCCCATTGCGGATGCTGCTAAACTTTTAACAAAAGAAATTGCCAAGCCCACAATAGCAAACTATTCTCCTTACTTTCTAGCCCCTATTTTTAGTTTTATTTTAGCTCTTTTTTTATGACAACTTTATCCAAGACTTTATTCTCTTAGGTATATAAAATGAGGAATTCTATTTTTTTTATGTGTTTCTAGACTAAATGTATATGGAACTTTATTAGCAGGATGAGCTAGTAATTCTAAATATGCTTTATTAGGAAGTCTTCGAGCTATTGCTCAAACAATCTCTTATGAAATTAGAATGGCTTTAATTTTATTATTCCCTTTATTTTTGGTTGGAAGTTTTAGATTCATTGAAATTAAAGAAATGCAAGAATACATTTGATTAAGATTATTAATAATTCCAGTTTCTTTAATATGATTTGTTACTTGTGTAGCTGAAACTAACCGAGCTCCTTTTGACTTTGCAGAGGGAGAATCTGAACTTGTTTCTGGATTTAATGTAGAATATGGCTCTGCTGGGTTTGCCTTGATTTTTTTAGCTGAATATGCTAATATTCTTATCATAAGATTACTTTCAGCATTACTATTCTTTGGTGGTCCTTCAGCAATTTTATTTGAGAGAGACGTAGTTTTTATATTAAAGATTTTATTTTTTGCATTTGTTTTTATTTGAGTTCGAGGTAGTTATCCACGGTTTCGTTATGATCTTCTCATAAGTTTAACTTGAAAAAGATTTCTACCTGCCTCACTTTCATTTTTATTAATAATTCATATTTTAGCTTATTGCTTATATTATTAGCGGAATTGTAGTTTAAACAAAATATTAGCATTGGAAGTTAACGATTAGGTTATTACCTACATTCTGATAATGACAGCTTTAATGATTATAGCACTTACAACATCTAGCATTTTTATATTTCCATTAATAGCTCAACCTTTAAGACTAGGTTTATCTATTATAATTTCAACTCTTTTAATATGTATATTAGCAGCTATACTTATTTCTCCTTGATATGGATATATTCTTTTTTTAATTTATGTAGGAGGATTATTAGTAATATTTGCTTACGTTTCTGCTCTTTCACCAAACGTTTTGTTTAGAGGGGCTGGAAGATTAATACTTTTCTGTTTTCTATTATTTAGCTTAATAATTGTTTTTTACTTTTATATATTTTCAGATATAAGCATTATTTCATATTCTTCATTGTTTTCTCATGCTAAAAGTTTAAAAATTTATGGAAGACAATTAGTATCCCCTCACATTACTCCTATTTTAGTAAGACTAGGGGTTATTTTATTAATTAATTTAGTGGTAGTAGTAAAAATTTGTTATTATCAACAAGCTCCGCTTCGCCCTTTTAATAAATAAATACTATTTTATGCGTAGACCAATGCGAAAATCTCATCCTATCTTAAAATTAATAAACAATCTTATAGTTGATCTTCCAGCTCCTTTAAACCTTTCTGTCTGATGAAATTTTGGTTCTTTATTGGGACTTTGTTTAATCATTCAAGTTTTAACCGGACTTTTCTTAGCGATACACTATACAGCTCATGTTGATTTAGCTTTTAGTTCTGTAGTCCATATTAGACGAGATGTGAGTTATGGATGATTATTACGAGCTATCCATGCCAATGGTGCTTCATGATTTTTCATTTGTATTTATTTCCACATTGGACGGGGTATATACTATGGATCTCATGTTAATATTCATACTTGAAATATTGGAGTAATTCTTCTTCTTTTAACTATGGGGACTGCCTTTCTTGGTTATGTATTACCCTGAGGGCAGATATCATTTTGAGGAGCAACTGTAATTACTAACTTATTATCAGCTGTCCCTTATTTGGGAACAATACTTGTTGAATGAGTTTGGGGTGGATTTGCTGTAGATAATGCTACATTAACCCGTTTTTTCGCTCTTCATTTTTTACTTCCATTTGCCATTATAGGATTAAGTATACTACATTTGCTATTTCTACATGAGACAGGATCTAATAATCCTTTAGGATTAAATAGAGATGGAGATAAAGTTCCTTTTCATTCATATTACAGATTTAAAGATGTAGTTGGTTTTATTGTAATAATTACTTTATTAACTTTTTTAGTTTTATTTTTCCCTCAATTGTTAACAGATCCTGAAAACTTTATTCCAGCAAATCCTTTAGTAACACCAGTTCATATCCAGCCAGAATGGTATTTTCTATTTGCTTATGCTATTTTACGTTCTATTCCTAATAAACTAGGTGGTGTTATCGGCTTAGTAGCTTCAGTAGTAATCTTATTTATTGTACCATTAACTCATTTTGGAAAATTTCGATCCCTTTCTTTCTACCCATTGAATCAAATCCTGTTTTGAACTTTCATTGGAATTTTTCTAATTCTAACTTGAATTGGTGCTTGTCCTGTAGAAGCCCCATATGAGCAAGTGGGTCAAGTTTTTACAGCTTCATACTTTATTTATTTTATTTTAACTCCATTAGCTCAACTACTATGAGATAAAATTTTAGATTTTTAAAACCAAACAGCTGCTATCCGTGGGGAATGTTTGTCTTGAAAACAAATAACGAGTGTTCGACTCACTCAGCAACTTAATCACATAAGTAATAGGAGTAATATTCACTCAACCTTTGACTTACAAGGCCAACGCTCTGTTTTGAGCTACTATTACATAAGATATGAGAACATTTATCTTAACTTTAGTCAGTATACTAGGATTTTTAATAGCACTCATTGCTTTATCTCTTCAGCATAAACATCTTTTAAGAATTTTACTAAGACTAGAGGCGGCTACTATAAATCTATTTATCATATTATTTTCAGTAGTAAATAATATTTCATCTAATGGAGAAATATCATTAATCTTAATTACCTTAGGAGCTTGTGAAGCTAGCCTTGGTTTAGCTATTTTAGTTTCTATAATTCGAGCTCAAGGAAATGATTACGTTTCTAGATTTTCTTCACAAAAATGTTAGGTATTATTATTATAGTGCTCTTATCTATAGGTTTAAGATCAAATATATGAAATTGATATCAAAAACTTTGAACTCTATCTCTTGCCAGTTTGCTTTCTATTTTTCACTTGTTTACCCCATTTTGAGGTTATGAACAGGTTAATACTTATATCACACAAGATAGTATATCTACTATATTAATTGTTTTAACTCTTTGAATTGCTTTAATAATAATATTTGCAAGTCAAATAAGAGTTAAAATTAAAAAAAATAGAACATCCTTATTTTCTGCTTTCCTTTTTTTATTAACAGTAATTTTAATCATCGCTTTCTCAATAACTAGAGTTATACATTTTTATTTCTTTTTTGAGGCTTCTCTTATTCCAACTCTTATATTAATTTTAGGGTGAGGGTACCAACCTGAACGTCTACAAGCTGGTATATATATAATAATTTATACAGTGGCAGCTTCTCTACCTCTCCTACTTGTAATTTTATGAGCTATATCAGAAACGTCTTCTTCGAATATTTTAATAAATTCAAGTCTCCGTTTAGAATGTATTAGTACAGATTTAAAATGAACATGAAATTTTTTAACATTTTTAATTTTTACAGCTCTTTTAGTAAAATTACCAATATTTACAGTACACTTATGATTACCTAAAGCTCATGTAGAAGCCCCAGTAGCTGGTTCAATAGTTTTAGCAGCCATTCTACTAAAATTAGGTGGCTACGGAATTTTACGTATATATCAATATTTTAATTTCTTCCATTCTAATTCCCTTATTATTATTTTTTCAACAGCACTATGAGGAGGGGTTTTAACAAGAATTGTTTGTTTCCGGCAAGTAGATTTCAAGTCTCTAATTGCATACTCATCGATTGGGCACATATCTCTTATATTAGCAGGAGCTTTTTCAAATACCTCTTGAGGGTGAAGAGGAGCCCTAGTCCTTATAATCTCTCATGGATTCTGTTCTTCGGCTCTTTTTGCTCTAGCTAACTTTACTTATGAAAAAGCTCATACACGAAGATTATTTTTAGTAAAAGGAATACTTATATTACTTCCGTTTTTAGCTATATGATGATTCTTATTTTCTATTATAAATATAGCAGCTCCACCAAGAATTAACCTATTAGGTGAAATTATAATCTTCCCTTCAATCTTGTTTACTTCTTCCTATTTTATTCTCTCTCTAAGACTTATAAGTTTTTTAGCAGCTCTATACAGTATATATTTATATACTTGTAGTCAACATGGAGGAAATCCAAAATACATAAAACCATTTTCTAATTTTAGTCCATTAGGATATCTTTTGCTTTTTCTTCATTGATTACCAGCTAATTTATTAATTCTAAAAAGAGAAATCGTATTTATATGAGTATAAATCTTAAATTAAGTTAGTTTTATTAAAAATACCAGCTTGTGGATCTGGAGATAAGAGATGTTCTTACTTAATCATGTTTTTAAAACTTAAGTCTTCTTCTATTAGTTCTTTATTTTTACTCACTTATAGTGTAATAATCTTTCCTTTATCTTGCTACTTTGCTATAAGTAATATATCTTTTTTGGTTGAATGAAATATTATAAACATCAGTTCATGTAGTATAAGATTTATTTTCATTCTAGATCCCGTAAGATTAAGTTTTAGTAACGTAGTTTGCTTAATTTCAGGCTGCGTAATAATATTCTCCTCTAGTTATATGTCTCATGACCCATTTTTAAAGCGATTTACCTGACTAGTAATATTATTTGTTATATCTATAAACCTTTTGGTTTTCATTCCTAGTTTACCGGCACTTCTTTTAGGTTGAGATGGTCTTGGAATTGTTTCCTTTGCATTAGTCATTTATTACCAAAACATAAAATCTTTGGGAGCAGGTATATTAACTGTTCTAGCTAACCGAATTGGAGATGTAATAATTTTGTTATCTATTGGTATTCTTGTTCTGCAGGGGCATTGAATTATTACACTGATATTCGACTTTTATTTAAGGTTCTGAGTCACTCTTACCATTTTAATTGCAGCAATAACTAAAAGAGCTCAAATTCCTTTTTCTAGATGACTTCCAGCTGCTATGGCAGCTCCCACTCCAGTATCAGCTTTAGTTCATTCATCAACTCTAGTTACAGCAGGAGTCTTTCTTTTAATCCGATTTTTTCCATTTTTAGAAACTCAAATATTTTTTAAACCAACTCTTCTTTTTATCTCAGTCCTAACTTTACTAATAGCAGGAATTGGTGCAAACTACGAAAATGATTTAAAAAAAATTATTGCTCTTTCAACATTAAGTCAATTAGGAGTAATAATAATAAGATTAGGAATAGGAATACCAAGCTTAGCTTTATTTCATTTATACACACACGCTCTTTTTAAAGCTTTATTATTTCTTTGTGCCGGAGCTATTATTCATAATAGATCTAATACACAAGATATTCGCTCTATAGGAATAATCTATAATCAAGCACCTTTAACTATTTCATGTATAAATATTGCTAATCTTTCTTTATGCGGAGCTCCTTTTTTAAGAGGATTCTATTCAAAAGATCTTATTTTAGAAATTTCTTTATTTCAACCAACAAATTTCTTGATAGTAGTTTTAATTTTTTTAGCAACAGGTATAACTGCTGCCTACTCTTTACGTCTTTCTTTTTGCTCGTTATGAGGTACTCCAAAAAATATCCCATTTCACGCAAAACATGAAAAGGACTTATATATTAATTTTTCTACAATAACCCTTAGATTATGTGCAATCTTTGCCGGATTTTTTTTACAAAATATTTTCTTACAATTTAATCCATGTCCGTTCATTCTTCCTATAAGACATAAAATTCTAACTATTATTGTGATTCTTTTAGGTTTATTCTTTGCAAGTGTTATATGAGAAGAAGACCATATTCCCAGAGAGATAAATAAAACAAAATTCTTTTTTACCACTATATGGTTCTTAGCCCCGATTAGAGCTCAACCTTTAACACACTTTTCTATATCTTTAGGCACAAATCTTATAAAATCAATTGATCAAGGTTGGTTAGAAATCTTAGGAGGACAAGGTACTTTAATAACTCTATCAAGCCTCTCTAAACAAAACCAGGCACTTCAAATAAAATCATTTAATTTCTTTATTAGATTTATAATTCTTGCAGTTCTTTTCATTCTACTAATAAATATAAATTAATTTCGATAGCTTATAATATCAGAGCGTAGCACTGAAGATGCTAAGGAAGCGAGTTACGCTTCGAAATATTCTTATTATACTTTCCAGCGCTTTTTTAATAGCGACTTAGAACTAGAATCTCTTAGGAGGACACACCCCCCCCCTGTTTTAATTAATTTATGTAAATTTATAAAACTGCATGAAATTTTAGTTGTTCCATTTTATTTTTATTTATAAGGCTTTTTTAAAAAACTACCTTATGTTATGCAGTAAATTTCAAAAATTTAGGATTTTGAACCAAAAAAATGGAAAATTTCACTATTTTTTCAAAAATTCTCTTAGACGACTCGACTCGCTAAAGAAATTATATACTACAGTCTAAAAAATTACAGAACTAAGTGTTAAAACAATACAAAATTAGGCTCGCTCGTCTACATAGTNNGTCTACACAGCGTTCTTCCAGCGCAACAACAACAACAACAACAACAAAAGCGCTGGAATAAATTTCCCTCTATTTCCTTGTACTTATGGTACGAAATCCTTTTCATTTAGTAGAATTTAGGCCATGGCCATTGACTGGGTCAATAGGAGCCTTATTTTTAACTTCTGGGTTAGCTGGCTGATTTCATGGGTATTCATATGTAACTATGTCTTTAGGGTTGGTTTTAATTGCTGTAACAATAGTTCAATGATGACGAGATGTTATTCGAGAGGCTACTTTTCAAGGGTATCATACAATACAGGTATCCAAGGGTCTCCGTTGAGGAATAATTTTATTTATTGTTTCTGAGGTTTGTTTCTTTTTCGCTTTTTTTTGAGCTTATTTTCATAGAAGATTGGCTCCTAGAATTGAACTAGGATCATGTTGACCTCCTGCAGGGATTAGTGTGTTAAATCCTTTTGAAGTTCCTTTATTAAACACGGGAGTGTTACTAGCTTCAGGTGTAACAGTTACATGAGCTCACCATAGTTTAATGGAGGGTGATCGTCCTGGGGGAATCCAGGGTCTTATTGGGACGGTTATTCTTGGAGTATATTTTACTTTTTTACAAGCAATGGAATATTATGAAGCTACGTTTACAATTTCTGACGGAGCATACGGTTCTACATTTTTTGTAGCTACTGGGTTTCATGGGTTACATGTTTTAATTGGTAGAACTTTTTTAATGGTTTGTCTTGGTCGAGTATGGCTTCAACATTTCTCTACTGGTCATCATTTTGGGTTTGAAGCAGCTGCTTGATATTGACATTTTGTGGATGTAGTTTGATTATTTCTGTATTTATCTATTTATTGATGAGGATGTTAGATATTCTATTTAGAATATTGAAAGATAAATATCTTAGATGACTGAGACTTAAGTGTTAGATTTTTAATCTAAAGACGGCATAAAATATTAGGTGCCTCTAAGAGTTTAGATGACTTAGTACTTTAAATAAAAAGATTTGATTTGCATTCAAAAAATAGGTTGATTCAGTCTCTAGGTCATATAAAAAGCGAGAAATTTGCATGCGGTTTCGGCCCGTATTTTAGAGGTGAAAGTCCTTTTTTATATTTCGTTTAAGCAAAAGCCAAATAAGCGGCGCCTAGCTGTTAATTAGGAGATTGTAGAACTAACTACTTGTTTAGATGATATCACGCCGGATGAACGGAAGTCATTGATGTTGACTAATATGGAATAATTTTGTTTCTGATATTATATAATGCTAAGAACTGTTTTAAGAAGAATTATTGGAATTATTTTGTCGGTCGTAGTTATAGGTTTAGGTTGAGTGTTATCTAAACGAGCTTTGAGAGATCGAGAAAAAAGTTCTCCATTTGAATGTGGATTTGATCCTGTAAAATCAGCTCGGTTACCTTTTTCTTTACGATTTTTTTTATTAGCTATTATTTTTCTTATTTTTGATGTAGAGATTGTATTATTATTTCCTGTATTAATTGGAATGAGAGCTAGATTTTCTTTAAAAATAATAGTTTGTTCTTTTGTCTTTTTGTTAATTCTTATTGTAGGGTTATTTCATGAATGAAATGAGGGGTCACTCGATTGAGCTAGGTAAAAGAAAAAACTAGGAGTAAAATAGGGCTGCTAACTTTATTTTGGGTGATTCGATTTCATCCTTTTTCTTATGTTTTCAAGTTTACCGTTTGGGTTTTTATTTATTTTTACTATAATTTTTGGGACTTTATTTTCTATTTCTTCTTCTCATTGATTAGGGATTTGGGCTGGATTGGAGATTAATTTAATTGGGTTTTTACCGATTTTAGTTTATCAAAAAAGAATGTCTGAGAGAGAGTCTGCTGTAAAATATTTTATTGTTCAAGCTCTCGGTTCTAGGCTTTTAATGTTTGGAAGACTTAGCAGTTATAGTGTTTCTTTTAGATGAGAAAATGTTATGGAAACAGAATTTTCTGTTTTTGCTCTTTTAATTATTATATCTGGTTTAATTACAAAAATAGGAATGTTTCCATTTCATTATTGATTACCTAGAGTAATGGCTGGACTTCCTTGAATTTCTTGTATAGTTCTTGCCACTTGACAAAAAATTGCTCCTCTTTTACTAATTAATTCTTTATTTGAATTAAATTTAATGTATTTTTTTATAATAATCGTTTGTTTGATAGCAAGAGGATCTAGTATTGTAGGAGGTATTGGAGGAATTAATCAAACTCAGATTCGAGCGATTCTTGCATATTCATCGATTGGACATTTAGGATGAATGGTGTTTGCGTTATCCCAAGGAGTTTGAGCAATAAAAATATATCTTTCAATTTATATCTTAATTTCTTTATGTATTTTTCTTAACTTATGACGTGTAAATTTAAATATAATAAAAAATTTAAATACATTAATGAGTTCTAGGACTTATAATAGGAATGCAGTAATAGTAATATTAATATCTTTGGGGGGTCTTCCTCCTCTTCTCGGTTTTATTTCTAAATGATCAGTAATTGTGATAGGAATTAATAGAGTATTTTGATCTTTTTTGTTTATATTACTTTTAGGATCAGTTATAAGTCTTTTTTATTACTTAAGTTTATATTTCTGTATTTTTTTAGGATCTTCTAAGAAGTTCTTTTTAAATAAGTCTAATTGAGTAAAGCCTAATTTTTTTATGAGATTTGGTCTTGCGCTAAATGTAGTGGGTGGGATTATTTTGATTTTGACTGGAGTTCTAATAGAAATTTAAAT